CTATAGCTTCAATCCGATTAATTCTTAACAAACTAGTATTTGCGATTTGTGAGGGTCGTTCTAGCTATATAAGAAACCTTTCCTTTGATTAATAATAAGAAAATTAGAACTCCATAGATTTCTGGATTCGCTTATTATTCCCTAATCTCAAAAAGAGATAAAAAAATGGGCGATTATGTGATTAGTTGGTATACAAAATAGAATCTAGAATTCGGTTGAATCAAAATAATTTATTTTATTAAAGTTCTATTTCTGTCAGAGGGCAATATGAATGTTCTATCATCTTCCATCACCACACTAAAAGTCTTATACGATATATCCGGTGTGGAAGTAGGCCAACATCTCTATTGGCAAATAGGGGGGTTACAAGTCCATGCCCAAGTACTTATTACTTCTTGGGTTGTAATTGCTATCTTATTAGGTTCTGCCACTCTAGCTGTTCGGAATCCACAAACCATTCCGACTGATGGTCAGAATTTCTTCGAATATGTTCTTGAATTCATTCGCGACGTGAGCAAAACTCAGATTGGAGAAGAATACGTTACTTGGGTTCCCTTTATTGGAACGCTCTTTCTATTTATATTTGTTTCTAATTGGTCAGGGGCTCTTTTACCTTGGAAAATCATAGAGTTACCTCATGGGGAGTTAGCCGCACCCACAAATGATATAAATACTACGGTTGCTTTAGCTTTACTCACGTCATTGGCATATTTTTATGCGGGTCTTAGTAAAAAAGGATTAGGTTATTTCGGTAAATACATTCAACCAACCCCAATCCTTTTACCCATTAACATCTTAGAAGATTTCACAAAACCTTTATCACTTAGTTTTAGACTTTTCGGGAATATATTAGCTGATGAATTAGTAGTTGTTGTTCTTGTTTCTTTAGTACCTTTAGTAGTTCCTATACCGGTTATGTTTCTTGGATTATTTACAAGTGGTATTCAAGCTCTTATTTTTGCAACTTTAGCTGCGGCTTATATAGGAGAATCTATGGAGGGTCATCATTGACTAGTTTTGAACTATGTTTTTGCTTAGCTTAGCCCAAGTCAATGTATGCCTGTCTCAAGATACTATACTTAAGAAAAATAAACATCCAAAGTATGGTATATTACGAGCTAGAATCTAGAGTAATCGCAAATAAAGATTATGATATGAGCGAATTGTTGGAAAAATGGGAAAAAGATCTTTTTCCCATTTTTCTGGTTTGGCCCTTTTATCTTTACCTTCCTCAATTAATATTCTAGATTGTTCAGCCAATTTCAATAGTAAATCGAAATATTAATGATTTCGATTTTCGATGTTGTATCCCGTGTGCTGAGAACTAAAAGGGAAAAAAAGGTTTACAAAAACTTAGAGTCCTAAAAAAGTTTTTGTTAGGAGAGGGGTTCAATTATATATATGGAATCTAATGGCTCTAAGCGAACTTTTGTGGATGTTTCAAAGCAAATTTATAGAATCCGATTGAATCTAAGATACGAATCGTTGGTTTACATTATGTAACAAAGGCATGTATATGTGATAATTGACTAGTTATATATGAACTCGCGGTATCTATAATTTGCTCTACTCCGGACCTGGCTTTCAAATAGAAGTCTTTTCCTTTAGTCTGGTCTATGGCTGTGAATTGAATGAATAAGAATAAGGAGATTAAATTGAAATAAAGACAAATAACGACGAACTCAAAGAATGATTCGGAATAGTTAAGTCCTAATTCTTGGTTGTATCATTAACCATTTTTTTTTATTTTTTGCGAGGAACTTCTCATGAATCCATTGATTTCTGCCGCTTCCGTTATTGCTGCTGGATTGGCCGTAGGGCTTGCTTCTATTGGACCTGGAGTTGGTCAAGGTACTGCTGCGGGTCAAGCTGTAGAAGGTATTGCAAGACAGCCCGAGGCGGAGGGAAAAATACGAGGTACTTTATTACTTAGTCTAGCTTTTATGGAAGCTTTAACAATTTATGGGCTGGTTGTAGCATTAGCGCTTTTATTTGCGAATCCTTTTGTTTAGTTTAACCTAAAAATACTATAAGTATTTTTTAACTTTTAATTGCCACTTGCCCTTTAAAATTATAGCAAGATTTCACTCCTACAATTCTTCGTTGAGACAATAACTCTGGGAAGGACTGATGTGAGATTTGAGATATAGCCTGATACCTAATTATAACCTAATTCTAATTAAGTATCATTCTTATTCATTCTTATTGGGAATTTCAATTGCAAAAAAAAAAAAGAGGGCGGGACGTGATACAAAAAGAACTCTGTTCTATTTTTTTAGTCTATCTATAAGGGGAGATCATATGAAAAATGTAACTGATTCTTTCCTTTCCTTGGGTCACTGGCCATCCGCCGGGAGTTTAAGATTTAATACCGATATTTTAGCAACAAATCTAATAAATCTAAGTGTAGTGCTCGGTGTATTGATCTTTTTTGGAAAGGGAGTGTGTGCGAGTTGTTTATTTCAAAAATAGGCTGGATCCAACCAGATGCACTTTGTTC